GGATAAAAAAAGGAATTAATAAATTTAAAAAAGATCCTATAATTTCAATTAAGAATTCGTTAGGCCCTTTAGGAATAGCCCTTCAAATTGCAAATTTTTATTCATTTTACCGTTTAATAACTCATAATCAGATCTCAATAACTAAAAATTTGCAACTTGACAAATTAAAGGAAACTTTTCAAGTAATAAAATATTATTTTATGGACGAAAACGAGAAAATTTATAAACCCGATCTATACAGTAACATCATTTTAAATCCATTCCATTTGAATTGGTATTTTCTCAATCATAATTATTATGAAAAAACGTTTACAATAATTAGTCTTGGGCAATTTATTTGTGAAAATATATGTATAGCTCAAACGAAAAATGGACCACACCTAAAACAAAAATCGGGTCAAGTTATAACTGTTCAAATTGATTCTGTAATAATAAGATCGGCTAACCCTTATTTGGCGACTCCAGGAGCAACTATTCATGGCCATTATGGAGAAATCCTTTATGAAGGAGATATCTTAGTTACATTTATATATGAAAAATCGAGATCCGGTGATATAACACAGGGTCTTCCAAAAGTGGAACAGATATTAGAAGTACGTTCGATTGATTCAATCTCGATGAACCTAGAAAAGAGAATTGATGCTTGGAACGAGTGTATAACAAGAATTCTCGGCATTCCTTGGGGATTCTTGATTGGTGCTGAGCTAACTATAGCGCAAAGTCGTATTTCTTTGGTTAATAAAATCCAAAAGGTTTATCGATCCCAGGGAGTACACATCCATAATAGACATATAGAAATTATTGTGCGTCAAATAACATCAAAAGTCTTGGTTTCAGAAGATGGAATGTCTAATGTATTTTTACCCGGCGAACTAATTGGATTATTGCGAGCCGAACGAACGGGGCGTGCCTTGGAAGAAGCGATTTGTTACCGAGCTCTATTATTGGGAATAACAAAAACATCTCTGAATACTCAAAGTTTCATATCCGAAGCGAGTTTTCAAGAAACTGCTAGAGTTTTAGCAAAAGCCGCTCTTCGGGGTCGTATCGATTGGTTGAAAGGTCTGAAAGAGAATGTTGTTTTAGGGGGAATGATACCCGTTGGTACTGGATTCCAAAAAATAATGCACCATTCACGGTCACGGCAACATAACAAGATTACCTTGGAAAAAAAAAAGAATTTATTCGAGGTAGAAATTAGAAATATTTTGTTCCATCACAGAAAATTATTTGATTTTTTCATTTCAAAGAATTTATGTGATACATAAGAAATCTAGGATTTCATGATTCCTATAAGCAGATTAGATTCATCCCTTTAAATGCAGTCATTTGATTTGGTAATCAAGTATAATAAATAATAATAATAAATAGAAAAAAATGAATGGCCTTATTATGTATTAACGGCCAATCCTCGATAAAAGATAAGGTTCCATCGGAACAATTATTTATTTCTATTTCAGGATACCTGGTCTCTTTTTTTTTTCAATTTTTTAAAAAGTGTGGGGATAAATGACAAAAAGATATTGGAACATAACTTTTGAAGAGATGATGGAAGCAGGAGTTCATTTTGGTCATGGTACTCGAAAATGGAATCCTCGAATGGCACCTTATATATCCGCAAAGCGTAACGGTATTCATATTATAAATCTTACTCGAACTGCTCGTTTTTTATCAGAAGCTTGTGATTTGGTTTTTGATGCAGCAAGCAGAGGAAAACAATTCTTAATTGTCGGTACCAAAAAAAAAGCAGCCGATTCAGTAACACGGGCTGCAATAAGAGCTCGATGTCATTATGTTAATAAAAAATGGCTCGGCGGTATGTTAACGAATTGGTATACTACAGAAACGAGACTTCGTAAGTTCAGGGACTTGAGAACGGAGCAAAGGACGGGGAAACTCAACTGTCTTCCAAAAAGAGATGCCGCTATGTTGAAGAGACAATTATCTCACTTGGAAACATATCTGGGCGGCATTAAATATATGACGGGTTTACCTGATATTGTAATAATCGTTGATCAGCAAGAAGACTATACGGCTCTTCGAGAATGTATCACTTTGGGAATTCCAACGATTTGTTTAATCGATACAAATTGTGACCCGGATCTCGCAGATATTTCGATTCCAGCTAATGATGATGCTATAGCTTCAATCCGATTAATTCTTAACAAATTAGTATTTGCAATTTGTGAGGGTCGTTCTAGCTATATACGAAATTGTTGATTAATAATAAGATAAATAAATTATTTGATTTGGTTGGGGGATTCAAAGATTATTTATGGAATCGGTTATTATACCATTACAAAATTCTGCAAAAAGAAAAATATAAAAAGAACAAACAGAAATATTATGTGATTTGTAGGTATTCAAAATAGAAAATGGTTGAATCAAAATAATTCCCTTTCAAGTTAGATTTTTTTCTTTTAGAGGGCCGGGCAATATGAATGTTCTATTATGTTCCATCAACACATTAAATAGATTATATGAGATATCTGCTGTGGAAGTAGGTCAACATTTCTATTGGCAAATAGGGGATTTCCAAGTGCATGCCCAAGTACTTATTACCTCTTGGGTTGTAATTGCTATCTTATTAGTTTCAACCATTCTAGTTGTTCGAAATCCGCAAACTATTCCCACTTCCGGTCAGAATTTCTTTGAATATGTACTTGAATTCATTCGAGACGTGAGCAAAACTCAGATTGGAGAAGAATATGGTCCGTGGGTTCCATTTATTGGAACTCTGTTTCTATTTATTTTTGTTTCGAATTGGTCAGGGGCTCTTTTGCCTTGGAAAATTATAAAGTTACCTCATGGAGAGTTAGCTGCACCCACAAATGATATAAATACTACTGTTGCATTAGCTTTACTTACGTCAGTAGCATATTTCTATGCGGGTCTTTCAAAAAAAGGATTGGCTTATTTTGGTAAATACATCCAACCAACTCCAATCCTTTTACCGATTAATATCTTAGAAGATTTCACAAAACCCTTATCGCTTAGTTTTCGACTTTTCGGAAATATATTAGCTGATGAATTAGTAGTTGTTGTTCTTGTTTCGTTAGTACCTTTAGTAGTTCCTATACCTGTTATGTTCCTTGGATTATTTACAAGCGGTATTCAAGCTCTTATTTTTGCTACTTTAGCTGCGGCTTATATAGGTGAATCCATGGAAGGTCATCATTGACTAGTTATTGAAATAGTCTTTTTTTTTAGTTTAGCCCGCCGCAAAGTATGAGCGGCTCACGATAATCTACTTAGAGAACATAAATAAAAAAAATAGAAAGAAATTTTAAAAATTAATAAAAATAAAAAGGATTATCAACCCCCCCCCAAAAAAAGAAAGATGCAATAAGGATAAGGTATAAATAAAAAAAGTATACGATTTTGTGTAATATAAAAATAAAATTTTAAAAATTACCAGGGAATTGTAAAAAAAAATAGGAAAAAGATCTTTTAGATAGATCTCTTTCCTATTTTTCCTAAAAATACTCTTTGTTTGATCAATTTGTATTTTACTCCAATGAAGATTCTTTTTTTTATTTTGTTCATTCTATTAGAACTATAACATATTCCATTTTTTTTTTTAGGTTTTTGAATATTATTAGATTCTAAAATAGATTCTTCTATTATTTATTAGATTTGAAGATATTAGTATATTAGATTTTAGGAACTAAAATTTCGTATGATATCTACGTTTACGACATGTGATTAAAAAAAGATGTTATATAGAACTAGAACAGATTCTCGTTTCATTGACATTCAATTCAATGATTGACCAAAGGATAATTCATTTTCATAATTAAAAATAGATAATTCATTTTCATAAATATAAATAAAAAAATCTAAAATCACATTTAGATCACTCAAATTCTGATATTTCTATGTAAGAATTCGGTCTAACGAATTGATTTAGATTGATTCTATCCATATGGGAATGGGATAATAATGAAAAAAAAGGCTTTCAAAAAAATCGAGATTCAAAAAAAAAAATAGAGTAGGAGTGAGGGGGTCGAACTAGGTGTATATATAAAATCTAATCGCTATAAGACAACTCTTTCTTTTTTGGAGGTTTCAAAGAATGATTCTCAAATCCGATTGAATCTAAGACACAACTAATTGGTTTACGGTATGGAAGAAACACATGTATATGTCATATTAGATATTAACTAGTTATAGATGATTATCTATCTAAATTTGTCCTGCTACTACTATAAAAAATTTAGATGGGGATTCAAAAAACGAAGCCCTTCCGTTTCATCTGTTGTAATTGTGAATTGAATATTGAATGACTAAAAAAATGAAATCAAGAAAAAGAAAAAAAAAAGAAAGAACGAAGAATTTAAAGAATGGTTCGAAAATTGAAGGTAAGATAAGAACAAAAATTGTATGTATTCACAAAAAACTACATGGGTAGAAACGAAAAAAGAAATATCGAAGTAATTCGGATAGTTCCATAAATATTATTATTTCTTGAAATTTTGAATTACACTTCGACTAGATAAAGATAAATATTCAGAATTATATAATTAAGTCAGAATTTCTTGGTTGATTATATCATTAACTATTTCTTTTCTTTATTTTATTTGGTATAGGAGGAACTTATCATGAATCCACTGATTTCTGCCGCTTCTGTTATTGCTGCTGGGTTGGCCGTCGGGCTTGCTTCTATTGGACCTGGAGTTGGTCAAGGCACAGCTGCAGGGCAAGCTGTAGAAGGGATTGCGAGACAACCGGAAGCAGAGGGAAAAATACGGGGTACTTTATTACTTAGTCTGGCTTTTATGGAAGCTTTAACTATTTATGGGCTGGTTGTAGCATTAGCGCTTTTATTTGCGAATCCCTTTGTTTAATCTTAAACAAAAAAGAAAAATACATATTCTTTTTTCCATGGACTTTCTTTGGTGCTCTTGCTTTTTTTTGAAATTCTATTAAGATTTCACTCTTACATTTTTTCTTCATTCGGACAAGAACACAGGGGAAAGACGGATTTAAGGGTGAGGGAT